TTCAACTATATAATGTGTTATGCAGACATAAAAAAGGGTGACGTGAACACACATAAATGGCCCGGTTGCGTGAGTGATATTAGGGTGCCGGAGTCCAGACTTGGCTGTGTTTAGGAACATGTTTTGTGTTTGGTGTTATGTAACACAATGTATATATCAACACACAGATCACTCGTTGACTACGCAGGTCGAGTCATTCCTGGTTTTGGGGTTTGACAGGATTAATATATGAACTTGTCCGGCGTAGGGGGGTAGGGGGGTTTGTCGCGCAAAAAGCTTCGTAGCGAGAGGAGGGGGACACCTTAGGCAGGAATGAGGATAGGACCAATAGTTTATGCACCTGATATAGATTAATGTGGTTATTTAAATGAATGTCTATGAAGCTCTGCAAGTGCCGTCCTTGATAACAAGGAAATGTACCACCTTGTCTTGTATGTTCTCCGAAAGTGACCAAATGTCAAATGAAGGTGACCTAAAAAAAAGAAAACCAGATGCATATAAGAGAACGCCTTGGCATGGTGGGTCATGGACAATCGATTTAACACCAATAATCAGATGCCAGATATAGTTCAGGGGGGGGGAAGGTTTACCTAGAATGTCCCTGAAATAGGAACCAGATGCCAGTAATAGTTCATATTGTGCTACCCCCACTATTTTTGTCCCTGACCATCAAGGATAATATGCCTTTAGGCATCACCGGTTGGTGGTCTCTTACTACATTAATTATGTTAAAATCAATTTTAGTTGAGTCCATGCAAGGAAAATTTTGTGAAGGAGTTCATGCGGATTATTCAAGTTATCAATACCTGAAATCTTAATCTTGTGAGGGTAAATATAATGCTTATGTATACCTTAGTATAATGTCCCTGCTGAATGCACCTGATATCATTATGCTATACTTAATTTAATGCTTAAGACCAGTAATGTAAGTTTTACATATTATGCATTTAAACCATTATGTACTATATACATATAATGTATAATACCTTGCCTCAGAAAATAGTTTAATTTAGAATACTAGCTTTGGGAGTTAGTGGTGGGAGTTAAAATCTCTCTTTTCTGGCACTAGGGAGGAGTTCAACCTCCGGTCTTCGGATTACAAGACCGATGCTTTAAGGCTAAGCTACTAGTACAGGATCAGTTAAGCGATTTGTTCTCTAATAGTCCGGCTAGCGGGTTTAAAATTAGAAATAGCGCGAAGTAGAGGACGGAGGCGACTTGGCCGATGATAATGAACGGGTGTTCTACGGGTATTCCTCCAATTCAGGTTAGGATTATTACATCTGCGACTAGGGCTCAGAATAGGAATTGTGCGATAGGGCGGAATGTAAGTCCTTGTTGTTTAGAGGTGTGTAAAAGGGGAACTAGCATAAGAATGAGGATTGAGAATAGAAGGGCAAGGACACCCCCTAGTTTGTTGGGAATAGATCGGAGGATGGCGTAGGCAAATAAGAAGTATCATTCTGGCTTGATGTGAGGGGGTGTTACTAGGGGGTTGGCGGGGGTGAAGTTTTCGGGGTCTCCCAGGAGGTTGGGGGAGAAGAGGGCTAGAGATGTAAGGGTCACAAGGAGGATTGCAAAGCCTAGGAGGTCTTTGTATGAGAAGTAGGGGTGGAATGAGATTTTGTCTGCGTCTGAGTTTAGGCCTGTGGGGTTATTGGAGCCTGTTTCGTGGAGGAAGAGGGCATGAAGGGCGGTGGCTGCAATAATTGCAAAGGGGAGTAGGAAGTGGAAGGCGAAGAAGCGGGTGAGGGTGGCGTTGTCTACAGAGAAACCACCTCAGATTCATTGTACTAGGGCATCTCCTACATAAGGGACTGCGGAAAGGAGGTTTGTGATGACGGTTGCCCCTCAGAATGATATTTGTCCTCATGGAAGGACGTATCCGACGAATGCGGTTATTATAACGAGCAGGAGTAGGACTACTCCGATGTTTCATGTCTCTTTATAGAGGTACGAGCCGTAGTATAGGCCTCGGCCGATATGCAGGTAGATGCAGATAAAGAAGAATGAGGCCCCATTGGCGTGTATGTTGCGGATGAGTCAGCCATAGTTGACGTCCCGACAAATGTGGGCCACAGAGGAGAAGGCTGTGGAGATGTCTGAGGTATAATGTATGGCTAGGAAGAGTCCTGTTAGAATTTGTATAATTAGGCAGAGAAGGAGGAGGGATCCGAAGTTTCATCATGCGGAGATGTTGGAGGGGGCGGGGAGGTCAATTAATGCGTCGTTGGCGATTTTTAGTAGTGGGTGCGTTTTTCGTAGGCTGGCCATTAAGGGGTTCTTATAGTTGAATAACAACGGTGGTTTTTCAAGTCATTGGTCTCGGTTAAAGTCCGGGTGGGAATTATGGTCTATACTTTTTCTTTGTTATTGTTGGGGTTGGTGGTTGGTTTAGTGGCTGTAGCTTCTAATCCTGCGCCCTATTTTGCTGCTTTGGGGCTGGTTGTGGCGGCGGGCGTTGGGTGTGGGGTGTTGGTGGGGCATGGTGGGTCTTTTTTGTCTTTAGTGTTGTTTTTAATTTATTTGGGGGGAATGTTGGTAGTGTTTGCTTATTCGGCGGCCTTGGCCGCTGAGCCTTTTCCGGAGAGCTGGGGGGATCGTTCGGTAATGGGGTATGTGTTGGTTTATTTGTTGGTGGTGGGGATGGCTGCGTGGTATTTTTACGGGGGTTGGTATGAGGGGTCGTGGGGGGTTGTGGACAATAAAGAGTTTTTTGTTGTGCGGGGGGATACTAGCGGGGTTGCGCTGATGTATTCTTTTGGAGGGGGGTTGTTGATTGTGTCTGGCTGGGTCTTGTTGCTAACTTTATTTGTGGTTCTTGAGTTAACTCGGGGGCTGAGTCGTGGGGCGCTTCGAGCAGTTTAGTTGGTAATTAGGAGGATGGCTAGAGTGCTGGTTAATAGGAATAGGGTGAGGTATGTTTTGATTATTCCTCGTTGAGCATTGCTTGTGGTTGTGGCGATTTTGACTTGTGTTGCGGCCAGGCCTTTGGGGCCGGCTGTTTCAAGTCATGTTTGGTCTAAGAGTTGAGTGGCGATTGACTGTCCCAGAGTGAGGTTAAGTTTTGGTGTTAGTCGGTGGACGGTTGCGGGGAAGTAGCCTAATATATTTGAAAAGTGGTGAAGGGGCAGGGTGGGGGTAGTTTTAAGTTGTTTTGATGTCATTGATGCCAGTTCTATGGCTGTGAGGAAACCAATGATTGTGACTGTTAGGGCAGCTAATTTTAGCAGGGGGGACATTGTTATTACGGGGGTCTTTGATGGTAGGAAGTTTGATGAGATAATTAGTCCTGCGGTAATGCTGCCTCAAGCTAAGCGTTTAATGGGGTTAATCACTGCGGGGGTGTTTTCATTAATTGGTGATAGGGGCAGGAATCGGGGAGTGCCCATGGTTACGAAGAAAATTACTCGGAAGCTGTAAACTGCGGTGAATGCTGTGGCGATAAGTGTGAGGGTCAGGGCTCAGGCATTTAGGTAGGAGGTATTTAGGGCTTCAATAATTGCATCTTTTGAGAAGAATCCAGCCAGGAAGGGGGTGCCTGTTAGTGCTAGGCTGCCAATAGTTAAACAGGAGGAGGTGAAAGGCATTAGTTTGTGTAGGCCTCCTATTTTTCGAATGTCTTGTTCGTCATTTAGGCTGTGAATAATTGATCCGGAACAGAGGAAGAGCATGGCCTTGAAGAAGGCGTGCGTGCAGATGTGCAGGAAGGCTAGTTGGGGCTGGTTTAGTCCAATAGTAACTATTATTAGGCCTAATTGGCTGGATGTGGAGAAGGCTACGATTTTTTTGATGTCGTTTTGGGTTAGGGCACAGGTGGCTGTGAAGAGGGTGGTTAGGGCCCCTAGGCATAGGCAGGTGGTTAGGGCTAGTTGGTTATTTTCTATAAGGGGGTGGAGTCGGATGAGCAGGAAGATTCCTGCTACAACTATTGTGCTTGAGTGCAGTAGGGCGGAAACTGGTGTTGGGCCTTCTATGGCTGAGGGAAGTCAAGGATGGAGACCAAATTGGGCGGATTTTCCGGTGGCGGCGAGAATTAGTCCCAGCAGGGGGAGGGTCATGTCGAAATCTTTGGAGAAGAAGAAGATTTGCTGAATTTCTCATGAGTTTAGGTTTGTTGCAATTCATGCTATGCTAAGGATTAGTCCGATGTCTCCCACTCGGTTGTATAGGACGGCTTGGAGGGCGGCTGTGTTTGCATCGGCTCGGCCGTATCATCAGCCAATTAGGAGGAAGGACATAATACCGACCCCCTCTCAGCCGATGAACAGTTGAAATATGTTGTTGGCGGTAACTAGGATAATCATGGCCACGAGAAAGAGTAGCAGATACTTAAAGAAGCGGTTTATGTAGGGGTCGGAGTGTATGTATCATGATGCAAATTCTAGAATTGATCATGTGACAAACAGGGCAATTGGTGTGAAGATAAGGGAGTAGTGGTCAAATTTAAAGCTAACGTTAATGTCAAAGCTTGCAGTGTTTATTCAATGTCAGTTGGTTACAATGCTTTCTGTTCCTTGGTCAAGGAAAATTATTAGTGGAATAAGGCTAATAAAGAATGCGCTGCTAACAGCTGTTTTAACGTGGGTTAGGGCTCAGGTTGGTTTTTGGGGGTTTGGGGTGAGGGTTGTGATTAGGGGGTAAAGCAGGAGGGCTAGGGTCAAGACGAGAGAGGATGAGAGAATTAGGGGTGCAGTGTACATAGCTGCTACTTGGATTTGCACCAAGAGTTTTTGGTTCCTAAGACCAACGGATGAGCTGTTATCCTTTAGGAGCTCGAGTGAGCCGCGGATTTTAGCCGCGGATGGTAGGAATTAGCAGTACCTATTGCCTCAAGGCCTCTCTCGGTGGATAAGGGGATTTTAACCTCTATTTTTAGAACCACAATCTAGTGTTTTTCCTTAAACTATATCTACAGTAGCACCACCCTCATATTAGTTCTGGTTTTGTAATGAGGAGAATGACGGGGGTCAGGTGAAGGGCCATTAGGAGATGTTCTCGAGTGTGGAATGGTTGGAGGCCCAGGATATGGGTGGGTGTGGGTCCTCGTTGGGATATCAGGAAGAGGTACAGGGAGTAGGCAGCGGTGATTAGGGTGCCTGTTCCGGTCAGGGCGAGGGTTCAGGGGGATCAGTTGAACATGGCTGTGATGATGAAGAGCTCTCCTATAAGGTTGGGGAGTGGCGGCAGGGCTAGGTTGGCCAGGTTAGCAATGAATCATCATGTGGCTGTTAGGGGAAAAATTATTTGCAGGCCACGGGCAAGGATTATTGTTCGGCTGTGGGTTCGTTCGTAGGTGGTGTTGGCTAGGCAGAAGAGGGCTGATGATACCAGGCCGTGGGCAATTATTAGGATAATTGCTCCGGTGAAGCCTCAGGGGGTTTGGATTAGGATACCCCCTGCTACCAATCCCATGTGGCTGACGGAGGAGTAGGCGATTAAAGATTTTAGGTCTGTTTGTCGTAAGCAGATGGAGCCTGTTATGATAATGCCTCACAGTGCTAGGATGATGAAGGGGTAGGCCATGTCTTTAGTGAGTGGGTCAAGTATAACTATTATTCGTATTATGCCATATCCCCCCAGTTTTAGTAAGATTGCGGCCAGGACTATTGAGCCGGCCACGGGGGCTTCTACGTGCGCTTTTGGTAGTCAGAGATGGACGCCATATAGGGGCATTTTGACTAGGAAGGCGATTAGGCAGCCTGCTCATCAGATTTTATCGCCTCACGTGTGGAGGGCTAAAGCCTGGGTGTGGGGGAGAATCAGTATGGAAAGCGTACCTGTGCTTTGTTGGAGAAGCAGGAGGGCGACTAGGAGTGGAAGAGATCCTGCAAGCGTGTAGAATAGGAAGTACGTGCCTGCATTGAGGCGTTCGGTTTGGTTTCCTCATCGGGTGATGATGATTAAGGTTGGGATCAGGGTGGCTTCAAATATGATGTAAAATATAATGATTTCGGTTGCCCCAAATGCTAAGATGAGGAAGGTCTGTAGGGAGGTTAGGAGGGTAATGTATATTCGTTGGCGGCTAAGAGGCTCAGGGCTGACGTGATTTTGGCTGGCTAGAATTATGAGTGGCAGTAATCAGCAGGTGAGGACCAGTAGTGGGGTTGAGAGGGGGTCGGTTCCTAGGTAGAGGTTGGAGGTTGCTCAACCTGTTTCTGAGTTTCATTTTAGTCAGGACAGGCTAATTAGGGCGATGAGAAGGCTTTGGGTTGTTGTAGCGGCTCACAGTCATTTGGGGGAGATTAATCAGATTGTTGGGAAGAGCATGATTGTTGGGAGGAGTACTTTTAGCATTGTAGAAGGTTGAGGTTTTGTAGGCGGTCTGTTCCGTGCGTTCGGGCTGTGGCAACCATTAGGGCTAGGCCTGCACTGGCTTCACAGGCTGAAAAGGCTAAGAGGAGCATAGGGGCTGCGGAGAAGCCGGTGACTTCTAATTGGAGGGCCCACAGGGCTAGGGCAATAAATAGAGATAGCATTAAGCCTTCTAGACATAGCAGGGCAGATAGGAGGTGGGCTCGGTGGAAGGCCAGACCTATGAGTCCCAGGGCAAATGCGGAGGTGAAGCTGAAGTGTACAGGTGTCATAAGGGAGTTATGGACTTAAACCACAATTTTCTGAGCCGAAATCAGAGGTCTTGTTTTGGACTAAATCCCTATTCTGCCCACTCGAGGCCTCCTTGAATTCATTCATAGATTAGTCCAAGGGTGAGTAAGATTAGGATGGCTGCAGCTCAGAAAAAGGTGAGGGAGGGTGTGGGTAGTTGGTTTCCTCAGGGTAGTGGGAGGAGCAGGGCAATCTCTAGGTCAAATAGGAGAAAGAGAATGGCAACGAGGAAAAATCGTAGGGAGAATGGAAGGCGTGCAGATCCAAGGGGGTCAAAGCCACACTCGTAGGGGGAGAGCTTTTCTGCGTCGGGGTTCATTTGTGGAAGTCAAAATGCCACTAGAGCTAGAAGTATTGAGAGGGCGGTTGTGATAAGTAAGATGGTTGTAATCAAATTCATTATCTTTCCTTGGGCTTTAACCAAGACTAAATGATTGGAAGTCACTTGTACTAGCTTTGATACTAGAAAGATTATGAACCTCATCAGTAGATGGAGACGTATAGGAATAATCAGACGACGTCTACAAAGTGTCAGTATCAGGCGGCTGCTTCAAACCCAAAGTGGTGCTCGGAGGTGAAGTGGTACTGGATTTGTCGTAGGAGGCAGACGGCTAGAAAGGTTGAGCCAATAATTACGTGGAGGCCATGGAAACCTGTGGCCACGAAGAATGTTGAGCCGTATACGCCATCAGCAATAGTGAATGGGGCTTCGTAGTACTCTATGGCTTGGAGGGCTGTGAAGTAGAAGCCTAATAGGATTGTTAGAGTTAGTGCTTGGATGGCTTGTTTGCGTTCTCCTTCTATGAGGCTGTGGTGGGCTCAGGTTACGGTGACGCCAGATGCTAGTAGAACAGCAGTATTAAGGAGTGGGACTTCAAAAGGGTCAAGGGTGGTGATGCCTGTGGGGGGTCAGCATCCTCCAAGTTCTGGGGTGGGGGCGAGGCTGGAGTGGTAGAAAGCTCAGAAGAAGCCCAGGAAGAAGAAGACCTCTGATGTAATAAACAAGATTATTCCATATCGCAGCCCTTTTTGGACTGGGGGTGTGTGGTGGCCTTGGAATGTTCCTTCTCGAATAATATCTCGTCATCACTGATATATTGTGAGAAGCAGAAGGATTAGTCCTAGTGTTATTAGGGTTGTTGAGTGGAAGTGAAATCAGATTGCAAGGCCTGATGTTATTAGGAGAGCAGCTACTGCGCCTGTTAAGGGCCAGGGACTTGGGTCAACCATGTGGTATGCGTGTGCTTGGTGGGCCATTAGACGTTTTCTTGTAGGTAGAGGCTTAGAAGAAGGACGAACACATAGGCTTGAATTATAGCCACTGCGATTTCAAGAAGGGTGAGAAGGAAGAGGACTGTAGCGGTCAGGAGGGCTACAGTGGTTATTATTGGCAGGAGAACAAAGGCTGCAGTTGCGATTAGTTGGATGAGTAGGTGGCCAGCTGTAAGGTTGGCTGTTAGTCGTACGCCCAGGGCTAGAGGTCGGATAAAGAGGCTAATTGTTTCGATAATAATTAGGACAGGGATTAGGGGAACAGGAGTTCCTTCCGGTAGGAGGTGTCCTAGGGCTGCGGTGGGTTGATTCCGCATTCCAATGATAACGGTGGCCAATCAGAATGGGACGGCTAGTCCTATGTTTAGGGAGAGTTGGGTTGTGGGGGTGAAGGTGTAGGGGAGGAGGCCTAGCAGGTTGAGGGAGAGCAGGAATACTATTAGTGAGGTCAGGATTAGGGCTCATTTATGTCCTCCCGGGTTAAGGGGAAGAAGTAGCTGTTGTGTAAAGCGGTTGATAAATCAGCCCTGAAGGGTAACAAGTCGGTTGTTTAGTCATCGGTTTGTGGGTGAGGGGTAGAGGACTCATGGGAAGATGAGTGCAATAGCAATCAGGGGGATGCCTAGGTATGTGGGGCTCATAAATTGGTCAAAAAAGCTTAGTGTCATGGTCAGTTTCAGGGCTCGGTTTTGGGTTTTTCAGTGCTGAGTGTTGTTGGTTCGTTTGTAAAGGTGTGTTTTAGTACTTTGGGTGGGATGACTGTTAGGAAGACTAGTCAGGAGAATAATAGGATGGCAAATCAGGGGGCGGGGTTTAATTGGGGCATGTCACTGGGGGTGGTCGGGAGTCACCAATTTTTAGCTTAAAAGGCTAATGCTAGGCCCTATTTAGCTTCCTAGTGTAGGCGTCTTCAAGTATGTGTGAGGATCAGGCTTCGAAGTGGGTTAGGGGAACGGCTTCAACCACGATTGGCATGAAGCTGTGGTTGGCCCCGCAAATTTCAGAGCATTGTCCGTAGAACACTCCAGGGCGGGCGGCGATAAAGGCTGTTTGGTTCAGGCGTCCGGGAACGGCGTCTATTTTCATACCTAGGGCAGGGACGGCTCAGGAGTGGAGGACGTCTTCGGCTGAGACTAGAACTCGGATTGGTGATTCCATTGGGACAACCATGCGGTGGTCTGTTTCTAGGAGTCGGAATTGTCCTGGGGCCAGGTCTTGGGTTGGAACCATGTAAGAGTCAAAACCAAGGTTTTCGTAGTCCGTGTACTCGTAGCTTCAGTATCATTGGTGCCCCATGGCTTTTACGGTTAAGTGGGGGTCGTTAATTTCGTCTATTAGGTAGAGGATTCGGAGGGAGGGAAGGGCGATGAGAATAAGAATTACTGCTGGAAGGATGGTTCAGACGATCTCGATTTCTTGAGAGTCTAGGATATATTTATTAGTTAGTTTGGTGGAGACCATTGCAACAATGATGTATAAGACCAAGGTGCTGATTAGGAAAACGATCATTAGTGCGTGGTCGTGGAAGTGGAGAAGCTCTTCTATTACAGGGGAGGCCGCGTCTTGGAATCCTAATTGTGAGGGATGTGCCATTAAGCCGTTAGGCTTAAGATACGCAGGGGTCTAACCTGCAATTCTGCCTCGACAAGGCAGTGTAATGTCTAGTTTTACTAGTATCTTATAAAAAGAAAGTGGCAGAGTGGTTATGCAACTGGCTTGAAACTAGTTTACGGGGGTTCGATTCCTTCCTTTCTCGTCACGATTGAACTTGGACGAATGCTGGTTCTTCAAATGTATGGTAGGGAGGAGGACATCCGTGGAGTCACTCTGCGTTTGTAGCGGTTAGTTCAACATATAGAACCTCTCGTTTGGCGGCAAAGGCTTCTCATAAAATAAACAGGAACATGATTACTGCGATTAGAGAAATTAGGGAGCCGATGGAGGAGATTGTGTTTCAAAGGGCGTAGGCGTCTGGGTAGTCGGAGTATCGTCGTGGCATCCCAGCTAAGCCTAGGAAGTGCTGGGGGAAGAAAGTGAGGTTGACGCCCACAAATATAATTCCGAAGTGGATTTTTGTTCAGGTGCTGTGAAGTGCGTAGCCGGAGAATAGGGGAAATCAGTGGACAAAGGCCCCCATGATAGCAAATACGGCTCCCATTGATAGGACGTAGTGGAAGTGGGCAACTACGTAGTACGTGTCATGGAGTATGATGTCAAGAGATGAGTTGGCTAGGACAATTCCTGTTAGGCCCCCAACCGTAAATAGGAAAATAAACCCCAGGGCCCATAACATGGGGGTTTCTCATTTAATGGCCCCCCCGTGGAGTGTGGCCAGCCAGCTAAATACTTTAACTCCGGTTGGAATGGCAATAATTATTGTTGCAGATGTAAAATATGCTCGGGTGTCCACGTCCATTCCTACTGTAAATATGTGGTGGGCCCAAACGATAAAGCCTAGGAGGCCAATTGCTATTATAGCTCAGACCATGCCCATGTAGCCGAAGGGTTCTTTTTTCCCTGAGTAGTAGGCCACAATGTGGGAAATTATTCCAAAGCCTGGTAAGATTAAAATGTAGACTTCCGGATGGCCAAAGAATCAAAATAGGTGTTGGTAGAGGATTGGGTCCCCTCCCCCTGCGGGGTCGAAGAATGTGGTGTTTAGGTTTCGATCTGTCAGGAGCATGGTAATTCCAGCGGCTAGGACGGGCAGCGACAGGAGGAGAAGAACGGCTGTTACCAAAACAGCTCAGACAAATAAGGGTGTCTGATATTGTGAGATGGCTGGAGGCTTCATGTTAATAATGGTTGTAATAAAGTTAATTGCCCCCAGGATGGAGGAAACCCCAGCAAGATGGAGGGAGAAAATAGTTAAATCAACGGAGGCCCCGGCGTGTGCGAGGTTGCCGGCGAGAGGGGGATAGACAGTTCAGCCTGTCCCCGCCCCAGCTTCTACTCCCGAAGAAGCCAGGAGGAGAAGGAAGGATGGAGGCAGGAGTCAGAAGCTCATGTTATTTATTCGTGGGAATGCCATGTCGGGCGCGCCGATTATTAGGGGGATTAATCAGTTTCCGAAGCCCCCAATCATAATTGGCATTACTATAAAGAAGATTATTACAAAGGCGTGTGCAGTAACGATAACATTATAGATCTGATCATCGCCTAGTAGGGATCCGGGCTGGCTGAGCTCTGCTCGGATTAAGAGGCTGAGGGCGGTTCCAACTATTCCGGCTCATGCACCAAATACTAGGTAGAGGGTGCCAATGTCTTTGTGGTTGGTGGAGAAGAATCAGCGTGTGATTGCCACAGGTAGGATGGCCGAGGGTTTAGGCGGCGGATTGTAGCTCCGTGTACAGAGGTTTAAGTCCTCTTCTTGCCAGAAGTCCCGTGGTGTAAGGCACATTAGATTGCAAGTCTAAAGGCGCAGGATAACCCCTGCCGGGGCTTTCCCCGCCTTACTCCGACACGGCGGGGAAAGTTAGATGAATGCTCGCTGGTTTGAGCGCTTAGCTGTTAACTAAGAGTTTGTGGGATCGAGGCCCTCTCATCTAGGAAGGCTTTAGCTTAATTAAAGTGTCTGGGTTGCATTCAGAAGATGTGGGATAGAGTCCTGCAAGTCTTAGTTCAGGGACTAGGAGATTTTCACTCCTGCTTTAAGCTTTGAAGGCTCTTGGTCTTAATTCTATCCTAAGTCTCTAGTGTGTTAGTGCTACGATTGTTGGTGTTAGGGGGAGTAGTAGGAGTGCTGCTGTTGTTGTGGTGGCTAGGGGGAGGGTGAGTTGTGTGGTGGGGAGGCGTCAGGGGGTTGTTGAGTTGTTTGTGTTGGGGGAGATAGTTAGGGTTATGGCGTAGCATAGTCGGAGGTAGAAGTATAGGCTGAGGAGGGCGCTGAGGGCTGTTAGGGTAGCGATGAGTGGTAGTCCTTGTTTTGTTAGTTCTTGTAGGATTAGTCATTTTGGTATAAATCCTGTTAAGGGGGGAAGGCCGCCGAGGGAGAGTAGGAGGAGGGCGGCGGTTGTTGTTAGGGTGGGGGTTTTTGCTCAGGCAAGGGCTAGGGTATTAATTTTTGTTGTTATTATTGTTTTGAATGTTAGGAAAGCTGCTGATGTTATGATAATATATGTTCCTAGTGTTAGGAGGGTTAGTTGGGGTGCGAATTGGAGAATAATGATTATTCAGCCAAGGTGAGCAATTGATGAGTAGGCCAGAATTTTTCGTAGTTGGGTCTGGTTAAGTCCCCCTCATCCTCCAATTAAGGTTGAGGTGATTCCTAGGGCTGTGAGAAGGGCGGGGTTGATGGTGGGGGCTATTTGAATAAGGAGTGCAAATGGTGCTAGTTTTTGTCAGGTGGATATGATTAGTCCGGTGGTTAGGTCTAGGCCTTGGAGCACTTCTGGAAGTCAGAAGTGAAGGGGTGCGAGGCCTACTTTAAGGGCTAGGCCTATTATTGCTATTGTGGCTGCTAGGGGGTGGGAAAGATGTAGAATGCTTCATTCACCGGTAAGTCAGGCGTTGGTGGTGCTAGCAAATAGGATTGTTGCTGCTGCTGTTGCTTGGGTGAGGAAATATTTGGTGGTGGCTTCGACTGCTCGGGGGTGGTGGTGTTGTGCTATAAGGGGGAGGATGGCTAGTGTATTGATTTCAAGGCCCATTCATGCCAGCAGTCAGTGTGAGCTGGCAAAGGTGAGGGTAGTCCCTAGGCCTAGGCTGGACAGGAACACGGCGAGTACGTAGGGGTTCATTAGTAAGGGAAGGAGTTTAACCAACATTTTTGGGGTATGGGCCCAAAAGCTTATTTAGCTGACCTTACTAGAAAGTGGTGTAGTGGAAGCACCTGGAGTTTTGATCTCTTGAGCATGGGTTCGAGTCCCTTCTTTCTAGGAGCTGGGGGGACTTTAACCCCCGTTAGTCACTCTATCAAAGTGGTCCTTGAACATTCAGGCACGGCTCCACTATAGTATTATAGTTGCGGGGGCAGTCCCGCGAATGCGATTGGAAGGGCGGTGTGTCAGAGGATAAGGGCTAGGGTGAGGGGGAGGAAATTTTTTCATACTAAGTGCATTAGTTGGTCGTATCGAAATCGGGGGTAGGAGGCTCGAACTCAGAGAAATAGTATTGATAGAAGTGCGGCCTTGGTTATTAGGTTAATTGATGTGAGTTCTGGGAGGGTTGGGATGTGAGAGGCGCCTAGAAATAGGATTGTGGAGAGTGTATTTATGAGGAGGATGTTGGCATATTCGGCTAGGAAGAATAGGGCGAAGGGTCCTCCGGCATATTCTACGTTGAAGCCAGAGACTAGTTCTGATTCCCCCTCGGTCAGGTCGAAGGGGGCTCGATTTGTCTCTGCAAGGGTTGAGATATATCATATTGCTGCTAGGGGTCAGGCGGGCAAGAGGAGCCAGGTGGCTTCTTGTGTTACGTTAAATATTTGTAGGGTAAAGCCCCCGGTGAAGATGATGATTGAGAGAAGGATGAGGCCTAAGCTTACTTCGTAGGAAATTGTTTGGGCGACGGCTCGTAGGGCACCGATAAGGGCATATTTTGAGTTGGACGCCCATCCTGAACCTAGGATCGAGTAAACAGCTAGGCTTGATAGGGCTAAGATAAACAGGATTCCTAGGTTGAGGTCCGTTACAGGGTATGGGATGGGTATGGGGGCCCATAGTATTAGTGCTAGGGTTAGTGCCATGATAGGGGCGGCCAGGAATAGGAATGGGGATGAAGTTGAGGGGCGAACGGGCTCTTTAATGAAAAGTTTAACTCCGTCTGCAATTGGTTGAAGGAGGCCGTAGGGTCCTACTACGTTGGGGCCTTTACGTAGTTGTATGTAGCCTAGCACTTTTCGTTCGATGAGTGTTAGGAATGCTACTGCTAATAGGACAGGGACGATGTAGGCGAGTGGGTTAATTACATGGGTGATAAGTAGGGTTAGCATAACTAAGGAGAGGATTTGAACCTCTGGTGGAAAGGGCTTAGGCCTTTTGCAATTACCAGGCTCTGCCACCTTAGTAGTCCCTTGTTTTGGGTGCTGGGTTGCTCTTCCTTTGTCTGGTTTAGTTGGCTTCATCAGGTTGGAGGGAGGCGTGCTTGGAGTATGGGCCCCATTTTTCCGGTCCTTTCGTACTAGGAAAAGTAGCTTTACAGATAGAAACTGACCTGGATTGCTCCGGTCTGAACTCAGATCACGTAGGACTTTAATCGTTGAACAAACGAACCCTTAATAGCGGCTGCACCATTAGGATGTCCTGATCCAACATCGAGGTCGTAAACCCCCTTGTCGATATGGACTCTTGGAGGGGATTGCGCTGTTATCCCTAGGGTAACTTGGTCCGTTGATCGGCTTGTTGGCCGGATCTTTTAGTCAGATGTTCTGTGACTTAGAGGTGTCCCTCTTGGTTTAGGGTATGGTCCCTATTCTGCGCGGGGGCTTTATTTTCCCCCGTGGTCGCCCCAACCGAAGATAGAAGCCAGTATAATTGTTTGTTAGGTTTGAATTTTATTAGGACCTTTAACATAGTTGGCCTTTTATCTTAAGCTCCAAAGGGTCTTCTCGTCTTGTATAGTTATGCCCGCTTCTGCACGGGCAGATCAATTTCATTGACTAGAAAAAGGAGACAGTTAAGCCCTCGTTTCGCCATTCATACAGGTCCCCATTTAAAAGACAAGTGATTGCGCTACCTTAGCACGGTCAAAATACCGCGGCCGTTTAACTAGATGTCACTGGGCAGGCAGGACCTCCTATACGTTGATTTTGCAGGAGGCGATGTTTTTGGTAAACAGGCGAGGCTTAGTGTTTGCCGAGTTCCTTCTTTTTCTTTTAGTCTTTCCCTTGGGCTCTCCAGTGTGGGGTCAACGGTTGGGGGTGTGGTGTTTTCTTGTTGTTATGTCTATGGCCACTTTGCCCTCTGGTGTTGGGTTCGTTAATTGTTAGTGGTGGGTCCGATCTAACTTACACATGGGCCGGGAGAAGGGGGTTCTTCTTATTACTCATTTTAGCAGTATCTCTTCCATGTTGGCATGGAATGGCCTAGTATTGGGAGGGGTTTAGGATGGGATGTCAGAATAATAGATTTATTGTTCTGCCTGAGCTTTAACGCTTTCTGTTCAGATGGCTGCTTTTAGGCCCACTGAAGCAGTAATCTTGAGGGGTATGATCCTTAACCTCCTGGGGTAAAGGTTGTGTCCTGGTTCAAAGGGGCTGTACCCCCTTTGACTAACTCTCGTGTGTTTCTCAGTTTCGTGTGTAGTGGTACTTGGGTGAGTTGAGGAGGACGAGGCTGAACTTCTATCCATTTCCTAGGCAACCAGCTATCACCAAGTTCGGTAGGTCTGTCACCGCTACCCGGGGATCTTCCCACTCTTTTGCCACAGAGACGGGTTGGCCCTTATATAGGCTGTCTCGGGGTAGCTCACTTGGTTTCGGGGGCTTGAACTAAAGTTCTCTTTGCTCAGATGTGCTTGCTAAATCATGATGCAAAAGGTACGAGGGTTAATCTCTGCTTTTTTGGGCTTTAATGGGCTGTTTCATCTCTCTTTCAGCTTTCCCTTGCGGTACTTTTTCTATGGCTCCGAGAATGCCTTTTCCGTCGCCCGTACTAAGGCAGGAGAATGGTTTAGTTTGATTGTTAAGGTTTATAATAAATTTTATGAATGTTGGTTTAGGGTTATTGGTTGATTGGGCTAGCTGTTTAGCTCAGGACGATCCAACTTGCATGGATGTAATCTCGGTGTAAGGGAGGTGCTTAACTGTCTCAGCCACGTCCTGATGTTCCAAGTGCACCTTCCGGTACACTTACCATGTTACGACTTGCCTCCCCGCTGTGAAGTGTTTTTGGTTAATTTACTTGTGTATGTTTGGTGAAGGGGAGAGTGACGGGCGGTGTGTGCGCGTCTCAGAGCCTGATTCAAAAACACGCTCTGTTTGTTTTTTACTGCTAAATCCACCTTCAGGCACTAAATTTCATGGTGCCGTTCGTGATGTTCTGTTGTAGAAAATGTAGCCCATTTCTTTCCATCCCGTGAGCTACACCTCGACCTGACGTTCTGGGGTCTACCCATTTTGCTTACTGTAGTCCCTTCACAGGGTAAGCTTGCGACGGCGGTATATAGGCGGGAAAAACAAGGGATGGTGAGGTTTAACGGGGATTATCGGTTCTAGAACAGGCTCCTCTAGGCGGGTCTGAGACACCGTCAAGTCCTTTGGGTTTTAAGCTAGCGCTCGTAGTACCCTGGCGGATGTTGTTTGTGTGCCATTCATCTGAGTTTAGGGCTAAGCATAGTAGGGTATCTAATCCCAGTTTGTTTCCTAGCTTTCGTGGCGTCGGGGGTTGGGTAAAGCTACTTTCGTGTTTGGGTTTCGTGCCTCCGGAGTGCGTTTGACAGCTTGGGAGGTCTTTGGCTTTATTTTTGGTGGGGCCCCTAACCACTCTTTACGCCGTAGCTGTCAACTAGGGTCTCTCGTATAACCGCGGTGGCTGGCACGAGTTTTACCGACCCTCTTAGCCCTTACTAAGTCAAGTTTTCACTTATGGCTTAATATTTATTACTGCTGAATTCCCTTGGGGGTGTGGCGTAGCAAGGCGTCTTGGGCAAGGGGGTGTGTGCCTGATGCCGGCTCCTCGTCCCCGGATGGGGGATTGAGGGCATTCTCACAGGGGTGCGGATACTTGCATGTATAAGTTGGGCTAAAGCTGATAGTAAAGTCAGGACCAGGCCTTTGTGCCCGTGGAACTTTCTAGGGTTCATCTTAACATCTTCAGTGTCATGCTTTAGGGTTAAGCTACACTAGC